TACTATGAGCATAGTATGATGGCGGTCGGGCAAGCATGCCCCCATCGTCTAGTGGTTCAGGACATCTCTCTTTCAAGGAGGCAGCGGGGATTCGACTTCCCCTGGGGGTAGGGTACTACGAAAGGAAGTTGATCATGGATTATCAATAGGTCGAGAATTGATTTGTCCGGGGTCGATGCCCGAGCGGTTAATGGGGACGGACTGTAAATTCGTTGGCAATATGTCTACGCTGGTTCAAATCCAGCTCGGCCCAATAATTCGCTGATTCAAGATGAAATTATATAATCCATTTATTTTCCAGAAATGCCTGATACAGAAGAATAAGAAAAATAAAACTTTCTGATATATCCCTACTTTTATTTATTTGTTATCAAAAATTCTGATCTTCTTAATGATCTAGATTCATATTAGGATCTGTAAGTATAAAGTCTAAAGAAAAGAGTAAAGAAAAAAATACTCTTTTTGTTCATTGAAAGATTGATTCTCAATCGATTTGGCAATAACAAAAGGATTACTATTAATCCATGTCACTCTTACTAAACCATGGGATATCAATATATCACCCGCGTCCCGGTTACAACAGGGTGATTAACAGAGATCATACGAATCTATATTCTATACACCTTATTTCCTTGGGATTGTAGTTCAATTGGTCAGAGCACCGCCCTGTCAAGGCGGAAGCTGCGGGTTCGAGCCCCGTCAGTCCCGGCGGACCCAACAAATACTCAATTCATCTCTCCTTTTCTATGAAAAGGGAGATGAAAAGGGGGACAAGGATCAGAATGTTATTCCCAACGCGGATCTTGATTTTTTTTTTTTCTTTTCATTTAGCATTTCTCATCAAACCAATCGGGAAATGTCCATTATTTCAACTAGTACCGATTGGTGGGAGAGAGACATATGTGGATCAGTACAAGTCTTGGTAGCATCATATTCATAATTCCAAGAATACCGTACTGGGTCTGACTTTTTCACTTGCTCCTGATCCGTCTAATGGAATAGAATACCATATGTTTCTGGGGAGCACATACACAAATGGAATTCCTTTCTTTTCTTGTACAATATGATAAAAAATGAATTTCACATAGTTACACTGATAGAATACTTTTCAGATTCAAATTTAACCTATTTCCTTTTCTGGTTCCGATTCTGATCGTGTATAATCTCAATTACGAATTTTAATTTGACACAATTTATCTCATTCAAATTGCACACTGAACTTTTGATATATGCGTCCCACCAGTACTAATCCAAAGAAAGAGGATATTAATAAAAGAAAGATCAAACAAGGATACTGTCCCTCTTATCAAGAGAATGAAGAATCTTTTTACCTTCCTAAGGTAAAGGTCCCATCGAAGACAGAACAAACAGTGCATTTGATGGAATATTAGATCTTTTATAAAGGGACTCATCTTTATCACACTTCTTTGTCTTCCAAGAAAATTAGATCATTAAAAAAACAGAGTTTAGACCTTCACTCCGTCCTTTTTTCCATTTCACTTCGGGGTTTGTAACCAATGGAAGTGGAAACGCGGTTAGATGATACTTGATCAGATGATTGTACCCGGAAGGCGGTAGGTTATAGAAAAGAATGGAAAAAAATGCAAAATAAAGGAATTTTTGATTGGATTATAGATAAAATTTTGGATTCGGTATGGATAAAAGATCTTCCTATGTTATACTATTCAATTCTCGACGATGAATCCATTTGATAGCTCAGATATTGTTATTCATGATATTGAGCCGATTCAATATCATCGAGATGTAATTCATCCCATTGAATTTACAGGCGAAAGATTTATCATCTCTATGGGATTAAATCCCGAGTTATTGCGAAGTAAAAAAAAACGAAAGATGAGATTATGGAAGTAAATATTCTTGCATTTATTGCTACTGCACTGTTCATTCTAGTTCCTACTGCTTTTTTACTTATCATATATGTAAAAACAGTCAGTCAAAATAATTAATTTGAATGAATTTGAATGAAACTTGACTTCGTAGTTCTTATCAATGATTGAAGAAATGAAATCAAAAATAAAAAGGATTCCAATTTTGCGTCTTAAATGAAATGAGCGGACTAGAATCATCAGTATTCTATGAGATCCGACAGTATGGTAGAAAGAAATATATGACTCTTTCTACCATACTATTTATTTTATTAGTGTTATTTAATGTATAAAGGTGTACTCTATAAAGATAGAGGCTTAATATAGATCAATCTCAAATCAAATATGTATCTTCATCCATCATATATGTAGATATCAATTACATATATGTAATGTACATAGCACTCCAATTCTATTTCTTTGCTTCATCTATTTGATTGGTATTGATTACAATCAATTTGAAAAAAAAAAATAAATAAAAAAGGATCCGTTGTTCCTCATTGTCCATATATAATTCTGGTAAGAGCGGGTTCATCGAAATAGAAAGTTTAGGAAGAATTTTGTTGGAAGAAATTTCCTATCATCCGTATTCCTCTTACTTTCGAAATACGAACATGGGATGGGAATCAGTCAAATATCTCTTTGATTTTGGTATTATTCATCTAATACATTACTCCACCGGAATCCAAACTGTAAATTAATAATTTAATTTAATTAGATAGTTAAAAACGCTAACTCAATTTCGTAGTACCCTTAGAGTCCACTTCTTCCCCATACTACGAGTGAAAGGGAAAATGTAAAGACTACCATTAAAGCAGCCCAAGCGAGACTTACTATATCCATGTGAATTGTGTCCCCTACCTCTATGAATATGAAGGAATTATTCCATTATTGCTCACTAATAATAGTGGAATCAATGGTGCAGAGTCAAAAAAAAAAGGGGGGTGTTCTGTTCTGGACCAACACTATTGATGAACTAATCCAATAAATCCATTTAGAACAAGTTCTTATATGATTTCTAGTAGAATCTGGAAACATTAAGCCCAAGCAAAATAACAACAGGAAGTGACACCCTTAGAAGTATCGAGGGAATATTACTAATAAACATGTAGGATAATCTAGAACATGTAGGATAATCAAACCTAGTGTTTCTTTTTTCGTCCTTCCTAAGTAAAAGGCATAAAAATATGGAATCAAGACAGATTGCTACCCATCACATACCTCGATTTCCCATTTGATCTAACCCTTACCCTCTCCTGATTGTTTCTTTGAAACAATCGTAAAATAGCCCATTCTTTACTAGGGTTACCAAAAAGAAAGAATTTCTTTTTGCACTTTTTTATATAAAAAAAGCTACAATCTAATTAATATTGATTGAATGCTCAAGCATTCAGAGACTCTCGTGAGTCTGTATACAAAGTATCTTCCGCCCTTTCCACAACTACTAATTAGATTCCCCGTCCGGCTATCCAATCTAATTCAAGGCCTAGTTAGTAGACACTACATTAGTAGTGGAAGGGAATCGGTAAGTCTTGATAGCCCTTCCACTACTCTAATCTTTCTTTTGTTGAATCCTCGACGCAAGGATTTACAGCCCTCTACAGATGCTTAGAATCAAACACGTATCAACAGCCTTTCCTCCCCTCCCCCCTGCTGGGGAATAATTCGTCGAGTTATATCAGTATAAGGAATTTTTAGTCTTTTGTTGATCAGGCGACACCCGGATTTGAACTGGGGAAAAAGGATTTGCAGTCCCCCGCCTTACCACTCGGCCATGCCGCCAAAACGATCCAAAATAGATGAAAATATTCCCCTTTTTTTATATTTATACTTGCATCTTGAATTCCTTTTTCCTTAATACCTTTCCTAATTCCTAAACTAAAAGAAATCCTTCCTTTTTTGGATTGGATATATCCCTTGGATTGATTATATAGTCTATCAAAACAAAAGACACAATAACTAAAAACTTCCTCTCTCGTTTATATTGCAAAAAAAAAAATGTGTCTTTTCAGTCACAAAAACAAAAATTCAAGACAAATTGGAACCATTAACTATTGGCTGTGAATTCATGAACGATTCTTGGATTTAAATCTCAAATTGGGTTTCCGTAATGACATAAGAAAATCAAAATTGATACATAACTAATTAGTATTGATTCTTTTCAATAAAAAATCCTTCTCAATTTCAATTATAATAACAATTATGAGTATATGTAAACCCTAGAAGAGAAATTGTTACACAGATATCTAGGGGTATCTTATCTATATGATGCCTATAGGGAATTAGCAGGAAATTTTTGTGCGTCAATTTTTCATTCAATAGATTGAATCTAAAATAGAAATTTGGATAAAGCACAACTTACGTTGCTCCGAATAGAACTGCTATAAAGGCGGAGACGGATATATAGATATCTGCATATGTTTAATAAGTAGAATCCTTCTTACGCACTTCAATTATCTTCTATGAATTCTACTAAAAATAGGTAAAAATATCTTCCTTCTCTGCGAATCTTTTTTTGAACAACAGAATCCGGTTAGGTGCTAAAAAAATCAACTCTATATTCTTTATGATTATTCTGTCTTTATCTTAATCTTAGCAAACAGATCAAATCCTGAATACATTTATTTTTCTGATATCCAGTGGGATTGAAATATGTAATATCATAATAATGGTAGAAATGAAATCGCTTTTGTTTTTATATTCTATAACAAAACGTCATAAATCTAAGTGGCATTTATCAATTCCTTTTCATTTGTATCTGTTGCAAATTCCAATTTGAGTAGAAAATTCTCTTTATTCCTCCGTTCATACGTATTTCATAGATTACATACATATATGTAGTTGGGTAAAATTTCATGTGATTCAGTAAACAGAATCTAAATTCCATCATTGCTAGATCGATTCATATGATTCGATGAAGAATGATCCAATAGTGGGGTTTTTCGATAAATGGGAAAGGAAATTAAAAATGCTCCGGGATGGAAATGAGGGAATGTCTACAATACCTGGGTTTAATCAGATACAATTTGAAGGATTTTGTAGGTTTATTGATCAGGGCTTGACGGAAGAACTTTATAAGTTTCCAAAAATTGAAGATACAGATCAAGAAATTGA